ATACCTAAACCAAGTCTAATAAGTAGAATGAAGATAACCCAATTCTTTTTTATGTAACTCGAACTACAAAAAATCAACAAAACTATAGTTACTAAGAATGCATAGAAATAATGCCGGAGTCGATTCTGATGAGATAACGGGCGAAACATGAGAGAATTTAGTATAGCAGGATCGCAATTTCCTGCACAGTACTTGCCCGTAGTGATATCCTAATTCGGCTACCTCCCCCACTCATTAAGGCAGAACATAAGAAACTATTGCCAAGAGGGACCGGAGAACTCTTTGCCCCATCACCTACTAAAGGATCTGCTACCGGATTGCTGCACTTCTCAGGGCCCTCTGCGTCAGAGCGACCCCGCCGGGGCGATCCAGCCACCCTACGTTCAAGTTCGATCCATTAGGTTCTTCGATTTGTTCAGAAAAGAAAAGGGGGCTACTGAAAGATAAAAACGAAGTAAATGGACAAGCAAGATCCGCCCAAATATCCCAGACTTCGGAGAAGGACTGGCCTGATGAAGAGGAGGGAACGTGCCGTTTGAGAGGAAGCAAGGGATGAAAGCGGACTCCTCTAATCCTATAGCTGAAGGATGAATCCCTTCTCGAGGCAGTTGACTTAAGATGAAAGCGCTCAATTCAGCTCGTTCCTCCGCCGCGCGTCACTGGTGGGGGCGCCGTTACGGAGCAAGGGAGAGGATAAGTCACATGCGTATGAAGGGAAATGAGGGGAGAGAGTTTCGCGATGGAACTGTCTTGAGCCGGCGAAAGCGCTTTGGGTGGCACAGCATGGGATTGCCTTAGTTGAGTCTCTCGGACGGAAAAAGGAAGAAAATGATTCCGTTCCATTTCCTTTTTTAAGGAAAAGAGGCCGTAGCCCGATCTCAACTGGTTACCAGACGCGTGACTGAGTTCTCGGTTTTGGCAGTTCCACTTTTGGGCATTGGTTCACGACTGCGCTTTCCAAGGTAGTTCTGAAGGGCACCTGCTCATTCTGATTCTATTCAACCTTCTATGTAGGGTCGGACTTCTGGCCTGCTCGTCATAGGGGGAACTTCCGGTCAACTCTACTAGTCCTAGGGGGCCGGTCGAACCTTATGGTGAAGTTGGGGCGGATGTCATCGTACTTCTCACATTCTTATTGATATGTCGTCTGAATCTACTTATGTAAGGAAGGCTTCTCCGACAAATGTCTGGGGTGACTCTCGAAACAAAGTCTTTGTCTATAGGGGAGGGGTTTGACTTTCTATCAACTAAAGTCTGTTCGTTTCCTCTGTAAAAATGAAATGGCAAGAACTCATCTCGGGCAAGAACCCCTAAATAACTCATTTCGTGGATCAAGAAATTCAACACTGGAGTGGAAGCCCCAGCGGAACGGTCAACTAAGAGTTAACAATTAGAATTGACTAAAGAAGCTAAAGGGGAACAGTCTTAAGAGTAAATCAAATGAACGTGAACGAGTTGGTCCACTTGCTAATCAGCTTGATCAAGTAGGGCGATTGTTCGAGTAGGTCCTATCGGCTTGACCTCTTTTGTCGGTACATCATCACTATTTGTCGTCTGTCAAAAAAATCCATATCCTTACTGGAGTGGTCGAAGTGCTTCCTGAAACAAGCACGAAGAAAGGGTTAGGAAATAACTCGTATCAGGAGACACACCGTATGAGTTTTTGTAGGAGCAAACAGACCGAGTTTCAGACCTAGAATAGGAGCAGGCAATGGAATTGTATCACAATCGGAATATGTTGAATAGGCATAATAGCCCGTCTTAGCCACCTTATTTTGAAGGAGCAAGCCAGCTTCGGTAGTGATAGTAGCTTCAAAGGAATTGGTAGTATGTCTTGAATAGGAAAGCATTCAAAATGTATGAACTCAACCCATGTTCAAGAGCTTGAACAATGAAGTGAAAGGCTTGACTTTAGAGTTCGATCTGGTTTTCATCATTTTCGACAGAAAGAAGGGAGTGTTTTAATTTCCTTTGTTTGTTGACCGAATCTCATCTTTCTCAGTGCCGATATTTGGCTTTTGTTTTGGCTTTTAATTAGCCTAAAAGTTCAAGAGTAGGCCCGAACCGCTCTCCCTTTCCATTTAATCACTGACAAAACCTACCTTTCAATTTGACTTAACGAAACGACTTCGATTTTAGAACAATCAATCGAACGCGTAAGGCTAAGGTAAGGGCCTGTTCATAATCCCTATGAAAATTGCTTGCTTGACTAATTAAGAGAGTTTGGACTAGCGAAGAGGCTTTGATGACGAAGCGAAGGTACGAAGTGGATTTCTCATGGCCCTCCCAATAAATCATTTTTATGCTATACGAGCATAAACAATAACCATTTTTTTATGCTGGTCGGGGGAAAACAGGTTTGATTCATTTTCCACGTAGGGAAGCATAAAAGGAAAGCGGTCCCTTACCTTGTGACCTCTATTTCCTTCCCGTAATCGAACCTTTTACAGAAAGCAGCTCACACTCGGTAATAAGACTTGAACATGGATTTTTTCCCATCGACTGGACCTTTCACAGGGATCAGGAACAAGGACCAGAACGAATAGGGAATGGGAACTACTCTTTTCGTTTCGGGATTTGAGTAGGTAAGGGCAGCGGGACCAGCAACATAAACAATCGGACCAAGCAAGCTATTAAGCCAACTAACAAAGCCACAAGCTACAGGCAGGCTCCTTTCTTAGCTCTACGATTAGGGAGTACGGCACCTTCCCTTCTCTTGGTTGAGCCCATCCGGTCCTTCTTTTCTTCATTCCGGGTATGCTCTATCAGTCTGTCCCGATTCCTCTAGTTATGGAGTTCCGGACTTGCTTTCTTGAGTGCAGGACTCCGGCTCAATGGCCGATTTAGTCAAAAGGCATTCATAAGCTATATCTTCCTATAGCATATACCTGTAAGATCGTTAATTGTCTGCATCTGCCCTTGCTTGGTCCACAAATTCCTTTATTTCAATATATCTCGCTTTGTTCTGTTCCCGACTTTGAATTCGCGATAGATCTTAGCCTCGTCTGGCTTAGCTCATGGAATAGTAGTTCTGGAGTGAAAGAAAAGCCCTTATATAGGAAAATCTTACCCGCCTATCAACCCTTACAAGAGAGCTTCGCCTTACCTGATCCTGATATTGGAGAGTTTCCAGTAGAGCGGGAAGGCTTAGCTCAAAGACTTGAAAGAGCTTGTTGGAGGAAATTGAGAAAAGTCAAGGCTTGATAAGTAAAGGAGTGATACAGAGAAGGCTACTGCGAAAGCCCCTACTGCTGAGTCCTCGCTTGCCTCAAACTGGCATTAGTGTACTATTAGGATAGACGGCTAGGGTCATTGAACCCACCAAGGATAGAAAACTTTCCCTATTTTACCCAAAATTCTTGGGGTGATCCGAATGAGCAAGCTGAAAGAATATCTACTAATGGTAATTTTGCGCTGTGTCCTTCTTTATTTTATGGTGGTTCTTCCATTGGGCCGACTTCAAAGTCTAGTTATGAGGGGTAAAGCTGCTCTTCCTTTTTCTTATCAATCGTCCATTCGTCAATCTCTAGTGGAGACGCGTCCCTGTAACAACGACATTCTTTGATCGCCGTTCCATAACAGGCCACTTTATGTTCCAGTGTTGATGCGAGGATTGACTCTCCCCCCTAAGGGGGCATTTTCGACAATAGATCCTCAATAAATAGAATGCCTTTGCGGATATCTTCAACTTTGGGTTGCAAGGTGAGGAATTTGAGTCCGACTAAGATGATTGTACATGGTGTAACGGACACAGCCCAAATAACCCTCGGGTACAACATGCTACAGATGCCTGTAGATCGCTGAGAGGCGTACATACAATGAATGTTATTGATGCTACTCCTTCTTACCATCTTTGACTGGGGCGACCGGGTTCCGGTTTGACAAGTACAGGCGGGTTGAGGAGGTATGTCTTGATCTTATCAAAGGCCTTCTGACAATCCTCGTTCCATTCTTTCTCCTCTAATCTCTTTCAAACCGTACTTTCTCAACATGAATTATGGCAGGAAGATCTTACACTACCGGGGACCGGCTCGGAGCAATCAAGCTCAAAGAGCACTACTGGGCGGAGCTTCTCAATCCAATTCCTTCATAATCCAGTGAGAGAAAGAAGAGACAAAGACAAGATGCTGAATGCTTATCTTATGCAATTTGCGGGTAAAAACCGTTCTTAGAAGTAGTTTTCACCTGATCGATCGGATGTCTTAGCCAGAAAGCAAGACTTTCCTCCTGCCTTCTCCTTGGGAAAGTCACTCTAAAAGCACTGATGGAAGCCCCTTTCTTGCTCCTGTAACTCTCGAACTATAGGAAGGAAGCGCTATACCCACCCACGGAAGAAGCGAGGACGGGAATCTTGTACTGATTAAGCGGGAAGACCGATCTATTTCATTAAAGGAAGAAGGGGATTCGCAAGCAGGAAAAGATCAATAAACAGAAGGCCAAGGAGCAAATCCTTCTCTAAGTATGGAAGCTGTTAGTTAAGGCCTACCATCCGATAGTTCTTTCGTTACGCCGACAAGCTAATAGCTCTTCCTTGTTTTAGTTACCGCTCTGTGGGAATCTCATTTATTGAGGAGACCCCTTATTCTATGACACCAGAATAAAGTTCATCCCTTGGCTTGTGTACGAGCATTTCATTTTTTTTGCCCACGGCTGAACTCGCTTAATCCGCATATCTGGAACTCTTTGATTTGAACTACTCCGAATCCGGCGATGAACTCACATTTCGCCCTGGGGGACTCTTGCTTCTGTCTTCCTCTTTCTGGCATCTGGTGGAAATGTTATCTCGATCGATCAGTTTCTTCTACTCTATGCCTACTAAAAGCTTAACCATGCCCTACCACCAAGAACAGATTCTCGCCATCTATTTAGAGGAAGAACTTCTTCTTCAACAAAAGAAATCGCAGCTCCTAGTCCGACAGTTCGCTCCGCACCTTAAGAGAAAGAGTTCCGGCATACTACTCTATTATGATACCGAACCCTTGGGGAACTTCACTACTTTGAGAGTAGAGTTAGGCCTTTTATTCTGCTGTGCCTGGGCATGAGTAGACTGCTTTCCTTATCTGTATTCTGTACATTTTATTGTCTAAGATAGAAGGTCTTCCCTCATCACCTGTCCCATTTGAAAGTTCTTCCAATAGTCAATGAGCAGGAAGAGGTTTAGGAAGTTTATTCAAGCAAGAAAGGCAAGTCCATTGACTTGGCTACGATAGGGCTATGATTCCCATCGAGAAAGAAGAGTTTACAGCTACCAGCACCGATTCGAACTAATAAGAGCTACCTCACCACTACCTACTAGTAGTCCTTCCTCCAATTGATTCAATAGAAGGGCTTCTTCCTCCAACAACGGGGCTAATGCCGACTCTGATCTTTCCTTTCCTTCTGAGATGCCTGTTCTCCGGTGCAGATGAAGAAGATGGTGGTATAGAAGTAAGTTCAAAGGCATCGGTTTACTCTATTGAATGGTAAGAAGGGATGAGACTTTGTAAAAGTTTCCAGATGAGCAGGAAGGGCAGGAGGACCTATTCCCGGCTGTCAGAAGACGTTAAGCCGTTAAAGAAGCTCTTACCTTATAGACCAAGATGGGAAGATAGTGATGTGGAACAGACCTTATGAGGAGTTCTAACCTTCTGAAAAGGATCTTCCATCCATGTCTCTTCATCTTAGATACTCTATTGGAAGTGGAAGAAGGCCACGCTACTGGACTTCCTTAGATAGGCTCTTTTACCCTCTCTATTGGGAACAGCGGCTTAGGATTGTATTTTAGGTAGGTGTGAGCCTTCTCCCTATATGAAGTGCCTAATTTATTCTTAATATATCCTATACTTTAGTCGAGAATAGGTTGCATACGAGGGAGGGCCTGTTCTATACGATCGAATACGGTATCTTTCTATTTTCCTTGCAGAGCCAGTACCAGGACAAAGAGAAGCCCTTTTTTCTAAGCCCTTCCATCTATTGGATAAGGAGTAGTGGATAGGGAAAAGTAGATCAAGCCCTTCAGTCTCTTAGGCGAGGAAGTTCTCTTACAGGCAATGGGAGATCAAGTTTGAGTCGTAAGCCCTTACACTTATAGTATAGCCAGTTTCTAGCCCATCCAATTACAGCGGTTGACTCTGCTCTGATTAAGTCATTGAAAGGTTTATCCCAGGCGAATATGTTCAAGAGTCAAAACCTTTGCGCTTCAGTCCCGATAGTTACAGTTGTTGGAATAGTAGTATCAGTAGTTGTAGTTGGATACCCCTTGTTTGTAGCAATAGGAACCCAATCTCCTTCTAGGATGAGAGGTCAAGGTCTAGGGCTGAGCTTTTCTAGGGTTTTCCTTCTACCTTATTCAGTCTTAGATTCTTTCTGCTTTCTCTGAGGTTGTACTTTGTCGTGCTAGGCGAGCCTCCGTTGCTGTAGCTTCCTTTTCAACCCCAGCTATTGATTCAGTTTCAGTTGCTTTTCCTGACCTGGGGGTTTGAGTTTGATTGGAAGTTGGAGTCTCGTTCATTCGCCCTGCCCTGCCAAGACTAATCTAATTCCTTCTTAAGCTCTTAAGCTTTGCTTTAAGCCCTCGTTGGACTTTCTGGGAGTTCTCAACCATACCATGTAATGCTGCTATTGTAAGAGGAGTTGATAGGTTCTCCCTTTTACCAGTAGAAATAGGAGCAGTTTCCGCCTTCCCTTCCTAACAACTCATCTGCGACTAATACTAATAGGTACTAAGAAAAAGCGCATATGCGACATCTATCTTCTTTACCACGTCTCCCGGGAAAAGCCCAGTACATATGGCACGAGACGATTACACACATCCAGGGCGGAGTGGGATCGGGTCTTTGTTGGATTAAGTCTCATGGGTTATCCGAAGATAAATAAAAAAAAGGAAATGTGGAATTCCTTCCACACTTCCGGAGCGATTTGTCAACAGCCAATGAGCGATCAGCCGAAGCAGGTACCCCTGCGGAGGGGCCACCCAACTGCATCCTCAACATAATGCCTAGCCGAAAGACGGTTCTGCAAGCCGGACTTAACGACAGATCTGTTTTCTAGTTTCTTTATTTTATCTAAAAACCGCTCTTGCTCGAACTGGAAATAGCGTGAATAGTGGAAGAACACGCCATTCGGATTAGAGCTGTGGCACGAGAAGGCCGGTGCCTTGATCGAGACCTTTTTTGGCGTGAGTTGCTTAGTGTTAAGTGTATAGCCACAAAGAAATTACACAAGGCATTTCACACTCGCTTTTCGGAAGGAATAAAAAGGTGGCAAGAGGAGACCTTACTTACTGGCATTCACTTTGAGCTCTTTCTTTAGGGCAACTAAGACCTTTCACCGATCTTCAAACTGTATGAGAAGGTGTACTAATAAGTCTACGGTGGGTGAGAATAGATTACGATCTGAGTGAGTAGGACATGCAGCAAACAAATAAAGGGAGGCAGTGCAATGGCTGAAAACAGAAAAGCAGAAACTGGCTTAGCAGGCTAGAAGCCCAAAAACTTCCACTTCCACTGCAACTGGACCACGCCCACGGCCACTATCCTCACTCTTTAAGTTCAGTACGCCCAAAAGTTCAGGCAGGGTCCAAGACCCAATAAGTAAAATAAATGAACACCCGACTAGCTAGTGGAAAGATGAAGGAGAGCAGGTGGAGAGACATAAATGTACGCAGCTATTCAATGGTCTTATCGGGCTCGGATACCCCATCGGTATTTAGCTATATATATGGCTAGCTAAGGGAGGGAGAAGTCAGAAAGAGTTCATGTTGGCTAAGAATGTAAAAGGAAAGTTGTTCGGGCAGTCTTCCTTAGGACGGGAAAGCGTGGAAGGCAAAAAGCCGGGCGTGACTGCATTGTCCGACCGAAGGGGAGCAAGCGAGCATGGTGACGACCACCAATGGTCCTATCAAAGGGCGAGGCCTAACTCATATCTTAAGGTTAAGGCAGGATAAAGACTACTTACTGATAAGGCATCGTTATCTATCACATTCCATTTCATTCCTATTTGCCCGTGAAGACTAAGGTGCTCAAAGAGTACGACCGCGTCGCCATGATTTGATGGTGGACTCCCCCGATGAGCCCTCTTTTAGGTACTCCTAGAGCAGTGAGACCTTTATAAGGACGTGAAAGAAGGACTCAAGTGCAAAGATGCTTTCATTGTCAGAAGAATCACTCTCGACCAGACAGACCGAGCGGGTATGGTAGGCGATCCCTGTGAGGAGTCCTATGTTGAAGCTTATATATATAGGAAAGGAAGAGGAATGGGTTTCGGACGATAGTGCGAAGACTGAAGACTCCATTCAGAACAGTTATTTTGAATAGGTGCGTGCTGATTCAAAGTACGAATCCTTTTTGTGATAATAAAGGACTTCCATTTGCCGTCTCATAGTTAAGGTTCCTCCGATAGCCGAGCAGCAAGAGGCACGCCAGGCCAGATCTGGCTGATCTCAAGTCCCCAAGCATGAAGAAGTTCACGAGACGGATCTAAAAATCAGGCTTTTCAAAGACGTGAACCTGCCTCCGGAGCTCCTTGACAGAGGCGGATTTCCGTGACTTGTGACTCTATGGCCTAATGAGCCCTTTCTGTACTATAATGAATGAGCCCTAACTTGACCGATTGGCATGGCCTTTGAGTGCCTGACCTCCTTAGTCAATCAACAGTACAGTACTGAGATAGCGACATCGCCGAGGAAGCATTCTCATATGCAGCACCTACCTATCACTTATAGATATAGATTTTCTCAGTCTTTTTGATCTAAAGGTATTTGGCAGTCTACTCTCTATCTGCTACGTGAGCCCGCCTCCCTTCCCACCACTACGGATTCGTCAGTAGCAAAAGCCCCGGCCTGGAAAGGAAAGCTCTCTAAGTTTCATACTCATCACGTTCTTAGCGGGAGCTCGTATGACTTGACAGGGCAGCAGGATAGATTCATGAAATGAGTGAGCATTTGCATAAGGTGAATCAACAGACGCAGCAGCAACTGAAGGCAGAAGTCATGAAGCAGTTCCAAGCGGCGTCAAAGCCCTGTCTCCATCCATATAAGTAATGGCTCGAAAACATCGTCCCGGATGGGAAAGTGCGAATGTGCGTCGATTACTTGAACCTAAAGTAAAGAAAGCCCAAAAACAAGGTCTTTATTTCGAAAGGGCCAAACAAAAGCAGGCGGGTCATGAACAAAGATTCAACTCATGAAAGGTCACACTTTAATAATTCAAGGTAGGAGTGGGCTTTCCCTTCCCCTAATAGTTTAAGCTGGTACTTCGACTATAAGATAGAGAAAAGAAAAGTTCGTCCGAATCAAGCGGCTGCTTGCTTTGAAGGCGAAAGCACTTCTATCTAGGCACTTCATCTCTAACCCACTTTACGATCGATCGGACCAAGGCCTCAAAAGTGCCAATGCGGATTGGTGCAGATAGGCTTTGAGAGTAGGTTTCTGGGTGTTTTGGGCACTACACCAGTCCTGGCTGCCAGTACAGTATAACCAGTCAAAATCTCGCTCTTTCCGCCATTAGCTATTGCCCGGAGCAAGAAGGCCTTAAGTTAAGCAAATGATGACAGCGAAGAAGGCTCGCTCGGGTGAGACCGTGGATATGGATACTGGGCTCGGCACATATTGAACAAGGGCCTACGGTGGGCAAGCAAGGTCAGAAAAAGCAGAAATTTTGCATTTATCTGCTGGAGACGGAGCTAAGCGATAAGTTGGCAAAGAAAGGTGAGGGACAAAGCGGTTTGCGAGACAAGGTTAGCTATGCGCCCCGAAGCCCTAATACCATACCACGTCTTCCCTAGCGGCAAGACCATCACTATAATAAATTACTCGACCCATTGTTGCCAGTCGAAACCATAAATACGCGTAAAACGCAACTAAGGTCAGGAATTTTCGACTATAGGGTCTCGGTCTCGTTCCCACGCCTTACTCCCAATGCTATTTTCTCTCTCCTAATTAAGCTAAATAGTCAAGCGAAAGAAGCCCCCATACCCACTCTTCTTTCCCCCTAGCAGGGGCCTAGGGGCCTCGTCTCGGGAA